TATCTAAAATAAAAGAATGTACTCTTCTATCCAAATCCAATTTGCATCGATAAAATAAATCCAAATTCCAGCAGTAGATGAATAATTGCAAATTTTTGTGTGTACGAGATTAGAATAACTTCAAAATAACTGACATAATTTTTTATTTTTCCTGATCAGAAAAATATATGAAAAAGAAAGGAGGTAGAAAAATTTTGGGATTTATGGTTAAAGAAGAAAAAGAAGAAAACAGGGGTTCTGTTGAATTTCAAGTATTCAGTTTCACCAATAAGATACGGAGACTTGCTTCACATTTGGAATTACACAAAAAAGATTTTTCATCGGAAAGAGGTCTACGAATACTTTTGGGAAAACGTCGACGTTTACTGGCTTATTTGGCAAAGAAAAATAGAGTACGTTATAAGAAATTAATAAGTCAGTTGAATATTCGGGAGCAGTAATTTAATCGTTCTAATTTTTTTCTTATTTTCTTAGTAGTCTTATAGTAGTCTTAGATTTTGCATTTTGATGAGCCTCGTTTTGAGGAATTCATGGAATAATGAATTAAGGAAGAAAGGATATGAGTCTACCGCTTACAAGAAAAGATCTCATGATAGTCAATATGGGCCCTCAACACCCATCAATGCATGGTGTTCTTCGACTGATCGTTACTCTCGATGGTGAAGATGTTATTGATTGTGAACCCATATTAGGCTATTTACACAGAGGAATGGAAAAAATCGCGGAAAACCGAACTATTATACAATACTTACCTTATGTAACACGTTGGGATTATTTAGCTACTATGTTTACGGAAGCAATAACAGTAAATGCACCAGAATTCTTAGAGAATATTCAAATACCCCAAAGAGCCAGCTATATTAGGGTAATTATGTTAGAGTTGAGCCGTATAGCTTCTCACTTGTTATGGCTTGGGCCTTTTATGGCGGATCTCGGGGCACAGACTCCTTTTTTCTATATTTTTAGAGAGAGAGAATTGATATATGATCTATTTGAAGCTGCTACCGGTATGCGAATGATGCACAATTACTTTCGCATCGGAGGAGTCGCCGCGGATCTACCTTATGGATGGATCGATAAATGTTTAGATTTCTGTGATTATTTTTTACGAGGAATTGTTGAATATCAACAACTTATTACACAGAATCCCATTTTTTTGGAGCGAGTTGAGGGAGTAGGTTTTATTAGTGGAGAAGAAGCAGTAAATTGGGGCTTATCGGGACCGATGTTACGAGCTTCTGGAATACAATGGGATCTTCGTAAAGTAGATCTTTATGAGTCTTACAACCAATTTGATTGGAAAGTCCAATGGCAAAAAGAAGGGGATTCGTTAGCTCGCTATTTAGTACGAATCAGTGAAATGAGGGAATCCGTCAAAATAATTCAACAAGCTGTAGAAAAAATTCCTGGAGGACCTTATGAGAATTTAGAAGTTCGACGCTTTAAGAAAGAAAATAATTCCGAATGGAATGATTTTGAATATAGATTTCTTGGTAAAAAACCTTCACCCAATTTTGAATTGTCAAAGCAAGAGCTTTATGTAAGAGTGGAAGCCCCAAAAGGTGAATTAGGAATTTATCTAGTAGGAGATGATAGCCTTTTCCCCTGGAGATGGAAAATTCGTCCACCCGGTTTTATTAATTTACAAATTCTCCCTCAGCTAGTTAAAAAAATGAAATTGGCTGATATAATGACGATATTAGGTAGTATAGATATCATTATGGGGGAAGTTGACCGTTGAAATGATAATAGATAGGGTAGAAATAGAAACTATAAATTCTTTTTCGAAATCGGAATTATTAAAAGAAATCTATGGACTCATATCGATTCTACCCATTTTGAGCCTCCTTTTGGGAATCACAATAGAGGTACTCGTAATTGTGTGGTTAGAAAGAGAAATATCTGCATCGATACAACAACGTATTGGTCCTGAATATGCTGGCCCCCTGGGACTGCTTCAAGCTATAGCAGATGGGACTAAGCTACTTTTTAAAGAAGATATCCTACCATCCCGAGGAGATATTCCTTTATTTAGCATTGGACCTTCTATAGCAGTCATATCAATTTTATTAAGTTTTTTAGTTATCCCTTTGGGATATCATTTTGTTTTAGCCGATCTTAGTATTGGTGTTTTTTTATGGATTGCCATTTCAAGTATTGCTCCTATTGGTCTTCTTATGGCAGGATATAGCTCAAATAATAAATATTCTTTTTCAGGCGGTCTACGAGCTGCTGCTCAATCCATTAGTTATGAAATACCATTAACTTTTTGTGTGCTAGCAATATCTCTACGTGTGATTCGTTAAAATAGGATCCTTTTCCTCTAAAATCCATTAACTATTTATCTTCCTCTGTATTCGGGTTGATAAGTTAAACTAGATAGCTATATGAGTGAAACAAAACAGCTTAGAAATTTGTAGTAAAAAGAAAAAATCTCATTTCCTACGTACAAGAAAAAGTTGAAGTAAACATAAGCAGTGTAAACTCTTTATCCCAAGGTTTATTTTTTTTTTAATTATTTGAATTAATCATTATATCTTGAAGCGGGCAAAAATAAAGGATTCGCGCTATGAAATTCCATTACTAGAATATTTCTAGTTATTACTAGAACTTATAATCATAAGAAGAATCCATCAAAAATTAGTGAAGGGTTAGGAACACTAAAGTACATAAAGGATTAGTAATGGGGAATCTAAGACATTAGAGATTTTTCCCCATAAAAGGAATCATAATAAGGACTTGAAATTAGTGGAAATTATCAAGTAGTACTTTCTTCAGATTCCGATCCAGAGTATGTTCCTATTCACTTGTTAAGGAAATGGCTATAAAGAACGAATTAACCCTTTATCCCTTTTTTCTTTTAAAAGACGCCCTACCCAGGGAAAGAAGAGTAGGACAAAAGATATGGAGTGCAATACAAAAAAATTGGAATTATTTCGTTCCTATATCCATATTCATCCAGAATTCCTCATGAATTAATGCCCAAATCTTTTCATTTAGTAATTTCATTCCTATAACAAGTGTTTTATTCCAAGATTAAGTTATTACTGAACAAAGAAAAAAATTTATTATATTATAAAGGATGAGATCAATTCGGAAGCGCTTTTTATTATTCTAGCAGACGGAATTCCTTTGGTCTAATTTAGGACTTTCCAATATATTTTATTTTACCTAATTCTATCTACGCCCTGGGGGCTAATAACGAAACAAAATAGTCCTCTCTTTTTTCTGATCATAGAGAAGCCGTATGAAGCTAAGGTTTCATGTACGGTTTTGGAATAGCGGTGGGAACTGTGATGTTATCATCGACTATGATTATCTAACAGTTCAAGTACAGTTGATATAGTTGAAGCACAGTCTAAATATGGTTTTTTTGGATGGAATATTTGGCGCCAGCCTATAGGTTTTATGGTTTTTCTAATTTCTTCTTTGGCAGAATGTGAAAGATTACCCTTTGATTTACCAGAAGCAGAGGAAGAATTAGTAGCAGGTTATCAAACTGAATATTCGGGTATAAAATATGCTTTATTTTATCTTGTTTCTTACCTAAATTTATTAGTTTCCTCTTTATTTGTAACAGTTCTCTACTTAGGCGGGTGGAATTTATCTATTCCCTATATATCCTTTTTTGATTTTTTCCAAATGAATAACGCAGTTGGAATTTTGGAAATGACAATAGGTATCTTTATTACATTAACTAAAGCTTATTTATTTCTCTTCATTTCTATCACAATAAGATGGACTTTACCCAGGATGAGAATGGATCAGTTATTAAATCTTGGATGGAAATTTCTTTTACCTATTTCCCTGGGCAATCTCTTATTAACAACCTCTTCCCAACTTGTTTCACTATAAATAAGATAATACAATAACAGTAAGAATATTTTCAAGACAAAGGCTCTCTCAAACAAGAGAAAGAAACATATTTTTTTCATAGATATTTAGAATGAATATGTTCCCTATGGTAACTGGGTTCATGAGTTATGGTCAACAAACAATACGTGCTACAAGGTATATTGGTCAAAGTTTCATAACTACCTTATCCCACACAAATCGTTTACCTATAACGATTCATTACCCTTATGAAAAATCAATTACACCGGAGCGTTTTCGGGGGCGAATCCACTTTGAATTTGATAAATGTATTGCTTGTGAAGTATGTGTTCGGGTATGTCCGATAGATCTACCCCTGGTAGACTGGAGATTTGAAAAGGATATTAAAAGGAAACAATTGCTTAATTATAGTATTGATTTCGGAGTTTGTATATTTTGTGGCAATTGTGTTGAGTACTGTCCGACAAGCTGTTTATCAATGACTGAAGAATATGAACTTTCTACTTATGATCGTCATGAATTGAATTACAATCAAATTGCTTTAAGTCGGTTACCAATCTCCATAATGGAAGATTACACAATTCAAACAATTAGGAATTCGACTGAAAGTAAAATAGACGAAGATAAATCTTCGAATTCAAGAACGATTACTGATTACTAAACTCGTATTTTTTATTTTTGTTATAAAAATAATCCTTTGCTAACTATAAAGAAAAATACCTTTCCTAACTATAAATAAAAACAAATAACTACTGCTTATTGGAAATTATTTATTATTTTAAATCAGACTAGATTTTCGTGATATAATTTCTAACTATACAGCTTATACACAAAAAAATATCCTAATCTGTTTTTCCTTCCTTGAGTCCTTTAGTTTTAGTCAGTTCATGAAAAATTTTATACTATTTTAATTTCTTTTTATCCATAATGGATTTACCTGGACCAATACATGAGATTCTTATGCTATTTGGGGGATTTGTTCTTCTACTAGGAGGTCTAGGAGTAGTATTACTTACCAACCCCATTTATTCTGCCTTTTCGCTGGGATTAGTTCTTGTTTGTATATCCTTATTCTATTTTTTATTAAATTCCTACTTTGTAGCTGTGGCACAACTTCTTATTTATGTGGGAGCCATAAATGTCTTGATCATATTCGCTGTAATGTTCATAAATGGATCAGAATGGTCTAAAGATAAGAATTATTGGACTATTGGAGATGGATTCACTTCACTCGTTTGTATAACTATTGTTTTTTCACTAATGACTACTATCCCAGATACATCATGGTATGGAATTCTTTGGACTACAAGATCAAACCAAATAGTAGAACAGGGTCTCATAAATAATGTTCAGCAAATTGGGATTCATTTAGCAACCGATTTTTATCTTCCGTTTGAACTCATTTCCATAATTCTTCTAGTTTCTTTAATAGGTGCAATTACTATGGCTCGGCAATAAGAAAACTTAGAAAGAGTAAAAATTATAAGAATTGCAAATCTAAAATAAATAACTAAAGAATCAAAATTTTGATTTAGTAAAAATAATCTACCGCCAACAAATACCTTCTTTCTTTTCTCTTTTGTTGTGTAATTGTTCTATTGTAATTAATTGAATCGGTTCAATTCTTGTCCTCATATTGAAATGAATCGAGATTGATAAGGAGTTAATTAATGATATTTGAGCTTGTACTTTTTTTGAGTGTCTATTTATTTTCGATTGGTATCTATGGATTGATCACAAGCCGAAACATGGTTAGAGCTCTAATATGTCTTGAACTTATACTGAATTCAATTAATCTAAATCTCGTAACATTTTCTGATCTATTTGATAGTCGCCAATTAAAAGGAGACATTTTCGCAATTTTTGTGATAGCCCTTGCGGCTGCTGAGGCCGCTATTGGACTATCCATTCTTTCTTCCATCTATCGTAATAGGAAATCAACTCGTATCAATCAATCTAATTTATTGAATAATTAGACTATGGAATAATTGGACTTTTTAATCATTAGACATACAATCCTCTAAACAAAGGCACACATATAAGAAAATAATATTGAATATTAATATGAATAGAAATCAATACTATTTTCTTACTATTATTTGATAATATACATTTTCTTTAAGTAGGTTATTGCATAGTATTCTTTTTTCACTTAAAGGAATTTTTGTAATTCATTGATATTGCAATTTAAATATTGCAATAATTTATATTGAAAAGACAATAGCCAATTTATTGGCTAATTCGAATTCAAATGTACAATTAGTATAATTTTGATTGTTGAAGTCAAAAATTCAAGTCTCTTGGCTCTTTTCACGCTTTCTCACAAACGGATTAAAAAATATATTATTATTTTTGAAGTTTGGATAAACCATTGCTTCGTCTGGTGTCTACAATACATATGACTCATTATAGTACTAATTTCATTTTTACCAGATCGAAAAATTTTATGTTGAAAAGAAAAATTTATAGATCCAATGTCACATTCTGTAAAAATTTACGATACATGTATAGGATGCACTCAATGTGTACGAGCTTGTCCAACAGATGTATTAGAAATGATACCCTGGGATGGATGTAAAGCCAAGCAAATTGCTTCCGCGCCGAGAACCGAAGATTGTGTGGGTTGTAAGAGATGCGAATCCGCTTGCCCGACAGATTTTTTAAGTGTCCGCGTTTATTTAGGACCTGAAACAACCCGTAGCATGGCTTTATCTTATTGATACGTTACCAAATTATTGATACGTTACAAAAAACTTCATTTGAATCGTCTGATTCCTCTTTACCGAAGAAGCCTGTGCTCGAAATAATCGAGCACGGGCTTTTCTGGTCAAAACGTATCTTGTCTTTATCACTTTATCATGAGTTATTTTCCTTGGTTAACAATACTTGTTGTTTTGCCGATATTTGCAGGTTCATTAATTTTCTTTTTACCTCATAGGGGAAACAAAATCGTTAGGTGGTATACTATATCTATTTGTTTATTAGAATTCCTTCTAATGACTTATGCATTCTGTTATCATTTCCAACTGGAGGATCCCTTAATCCAATTAAAGGAGGATTATAAATGGATAGATATCTTCGATTTCCACTGGAGATTGGGAATCGATGGACTTTCATTAGGATCTATTTTATTGACAGGATTTATCACTACTTTAGCTACTTTAGCAGCTTGGCCAGTTACCCGGAATTCGCGATTATTCTATTTCCTGATGCTCGCAATGTATAGTGGTCAAATAGGATTATTTTCTTCGCGAGACCTTTTACTTTTTTTTATCATGTGGGAGTTAGAATTAATTCCTGTTTACTTACTTTTATCCATGTGGGGGGGAAAGAGGCGTCTATATTCAGCTACAAAGTTTATTTTGTATACTGCAGGCGGTTCCATCTTTTTCTTAATCGGAGTTCTGGGTATAGGCTTATATGGTTCCAACGACCCAGGATTAGATTTGGAAAGATTAATTAATCAATCATACCCTGCAACCTTGGAAATACTTTTATATTTTGGCTTCCTTATTGCTTATGCTGTCAAATTGCCGATTATACCCCTACATACGTGGTTACCGGATACCCATGGGGAAGCGCATTATAGTACATGTATGCTTTTAGCGGGAATCTTATTAAAGATGGGAGCATATGGATTGATTCGGATCAACATGGAATTGTTACCTCATGCTCATTATCTATTTTCGCCCTGGTTAGTAATAATAGGAGCGATCCAAATAATCTATGCAGCTTCAACTTCTCTTGGTCAACGAAATTTCAAAAAAAGAATAGCCTATTCCTCTGTATCTCACATGGGTTTCATAATTATAGGAATTGGTTCCATAACCAACATTGGACTAAATGGAGCTATTTTACAAATATTATCCCATGGATTTATTGGTGCTACACTTTTTTTCTTGGCAGGAACGGCTTCTGATAGAATGCGTCTTGTTTATCTCGAAGAACTGGGGGGAATATCTATCCCAATGCCAAAAATTTTTACTATGTTTAGTAGCTTTTCAATGGCTTCTCTTGCCTTACCAGGAATGAGTGGTTTTGTCGCAGAATTAGTAGTCTTTTTTGGACTAATTACTAGTCCAAAATTTCTGTTAATGCCAAAAATTATAATTACTTTTGTAATGGCAATAGGAATGATATTAACTCCTATTTATTTATTATCCATGTTACGCCAGATGTTCTATGGATACAAGCTATTTAATGTTCCAAACGCAAATTTTGTGGATTCTGGGCCACGAGAACTCTTTATTTTAATCTGTATCTTTTTACCAGTAATAGGAATTGGTATTTATCCAGATTTTGTTCTCTCCCTATCCGTTGACAGGGTAGAGGCTCTCTTATCCAATTATTATCCTAAATAGGTTTTTTTACTAGCCCGCTCTATTAATGCGGAAGTCTAATTAGATCTATCTTTAATTTTTGAGAACCCTTTGAGAAGGCGTTCAAGGGGTTCTCAAATAAAACAAAAAAGTAAAAACGTTCATTTCATGAAGGTTTTATTTTATGTAATCATTTAGGTGTTAATATAAACGAACCATAACTATGTAAACCTATTCCTAATAGATTGATACCAAAATAGCAGATCCAAATTATAAGAAATCCTATCGAAGCTACAAGTGCAGAATTTGTACCCTTCCAATTTGGATTTGTTCTACTATGTAAATAAATTGCAAATATGGTCCAAGTAATAAATGCCCAAGTTTCTTTAGGATCCCAATTCCAATAGGATCCCCACGCCTCATTAGCCCATACTGCTCCACAAAGAATACCTATGGTTAAAAGGGTAAATCCTAGACTAATGACACGATAACTCCAAGAATCCAAACGTTCCATTAATTGATATTTGTAATAATTTGGGAATGAAGGAACAGAGGTACTTTTTAAAGCACTTCTTTTTGCATAGAAATCACTAAAGAAATTAGAAAAGAAATGGAAATTATTTCGAAATCTAATGATTAGAATAGCGGCAGATAATAAGGATCCGCACAAAAGAGTTGCATAGCTTAGTAACATCATACTGACATGCATCATTAACCACTGAGATTGGAGAGCAGGTACTAGTATTGTGGATTGATGCATTTCAGTTAAAAGACCCGATGTGGCAAAGCCTTGCGTTAAAATAGTACTTGGTGTAGTTATTGTGCTTAAATCATTTTTAGAGTTCTGTATCTTAGGAATAGTATGAAGAATATACAGAGCCCATGAAAGGAAGATCAACGACTCATATAAATTACTTAATGGAAAATGTCCCGAAGAAGCCCAGCGAGAAACTAGGAATCCTGTTATAGAGAAAAAAGTAACTATCATTCCTTTTTCTGACGAGTCACGTAATCCCCCAAGTCCACGAACTAATAAGGTTATCAAATGAATCGTAATCACAATGGAAATGGTTGAGAAGGAGATATGAGTTAATATATGTTCTAAAGTTGCAAATAGCATAAGGGGAAGGTCCCATTACAAAATTGTAAATTTCGAATTGAATCCATTTTCTAATCTATTGTATTCTTTTTCGAGAATGCCGCCACTCGGATTCGAACCGAGATGCTTGAGCACTGCTTCCTAAGAGCAGCGTGTCTACCAATTTCACCATGGCGGCTAACTTAAAATAATAGGTAACTTAAAAGAATAATAGCTATTATCTCGCGAATCGTCGAGATTGGAAAAGTCCATAAAATTTAGGAACATTAGAGTCTTCATTAAAATAGACTTCGTTTATTTAGTAGTATCGTTGCGATTCTTTTTACAATAAACTCTTGATTTACCTAATGGAAATACTGCTTGAAAGAGTTGGAACTTCTCTTTTATAAGTTGCAATATAGAACTTATTTTTTTTTTCTAATTAGTTTCTCCTTTAAATTTTGAAAATTATTTCAATAAAATGGAGAAAATCCAAAAAGGTTTGTTTCTATTTAATGATGAAATTAAAATGGATAAATAGAAAAGGCTTTTTGGATTTTTAAAAAAATTTATAGTATAGAATGAAACTCTTTATGCTCTTATTAATAGGATTTAGTAACCTTAAACCACTTATTTTAGAGAAAATAGATGGAAGTGGTAATTCCTATTGCAAGAATACTCCACTTTTCATAAAGAATACTCCACTTTTCATAATAGAATTCTCATATTTTATTATGAGAATTCTATTATGAAAAGTTCATTGATAGAAAAAGAATACTTAGCACACAGTATACCAAAACTTTTATTCCATATAGCAGATATCAGAGGGGTTTGTTCTAAGAATATTGTGTTGAGTAATTCGAGACATAAAAGTACATTAATTAATTAATCCAAATTATTCATATTAAATAATTGGAATTTTTTTTTGATAGGTCAATTTAGATTATTCCAAAACCTTTTTATTTGTTTGTTTGTTGCCCTGAAAAACCCTTTGGTTTTGGATGCTCATTGCCACTGGAAAATGATTTTGATTTTGCTAAAGAATAAGCTTGTACTATGGAAAAATAAGTCTTTTTCTTCCAAATATTTTTACGAATACGCTTTTTTGACATTGAAGTACGTTTTTTTGGAACTGCCATTTAAAAAGGAAATTACTTTTTTCTAGTTATATGTGAAAGACATCTATTGCCGCAAATAAATCCTTCTTTCTTCTTTTTCTTGGTATTTATACTTAGATATTGAAAGATACTGAAATTCAATTCTGAGTTATTTTTTCCGTATATATTTTAAACTTTCGTTTTAATAATATAGAATATATAGAAAGGTTTCCCGTTTAAATCTATTTATAGATATTTATGTATCAAGTATACTCCATATATAGTATAGATATATGGTACGGAAGCCTATCCCCTATATAAAATAAAACGGGTGGATAAAAAGAAGGGAAAATTAAATATAGTTAATTAAGTTAAGAATGGTATTCCATAATTGAATTCCAATCAAAACAAAAAATACTGAGTCTCTTAAACAAGGCATTCTAAAACTTAGGTAATTATAGTCATTAGGATTTCAGTTCTATATGAAGTAATGATTATTTTATAATTTCTTATAAACATGGTTTTTCTTTTTATTGGAATTTAATTAATCAGTTACGAAACAAGAGAGCTGCTTCATCTTTGTTTTAAAGAGATATACAAATTAATAGAAAGTAAAAAAATGTAACCTTTTTTTTTGTATTTTAATAAATATCCTTTTTTAGGTAATAACTAGGTAACGAAGTTATTTGATTAACTTTATTTAATTTAACCAATTAAACCCATTATTCATTTTATTTGTTCCTTCAGAAAGAGATAAGAATTGGTTTGGTGAATCGGAAACAATTTTATTTTATAGAAAAATTTAAAGTAAAAATTTAAAGTAAAAATTTAAATTTCTTTTCTTATGGAACATACATATCAATATGCATGGGTAATCCCTCTTCTCCCACTTCCAGTTATTATGTCAATGGGGTTTGGCCTTTTTTTTATTCCGACAGCAACAAAAAATCTTCGTCGCATATGGGCTTTTCCTAGTGTTTTATTCTTAAGTATAGCTATGGTATTCTCAATTCAACTGTCTATTCAACAAATAAATGGAAGTTCTATCTATCAATATCTATGGTCTTGGACCGTCAATAATGATTTTTCCTTAGAATTTGGGTACTTGATTGACCCACTTACTTCTATTATGTTAATACTAATTACTACTGTGGGAATCCTGGTTCTTATTTATAGTGACGGTTATATGTCTCACGATGAAGGATATTTGAGATTTTTTGTTTATATAAGTTTTTTCACTACTTCTATGTTAGGATTAGTTACTAGCTCCAATTTGATACAAATTTATTTTTTTTGGGAACTCGTGGGAATGTGTTCCTATTTATTGATAGGCTTTTGGTTTACACGACCAATCGCAGCGAGTGCTTGTCAAAAAGCTTTTGTAACTAATCGTGTAGGGGATTTTGGTTTATTATTAGGAATTTTAGGTTTTTTTTGGATAACAGGTAGTTTAGAGTTTAGGGATTTGTTCCAAATCGCTAATAACTGGATTCCTAATACTGGAATTAACTCTTTACTTACTACTTTATGTGCTTTTTTATTATTCCTTGGTGCAGTTGCGAAATCTGCACAATTCCCTCTTCACGTATGGTTACCCGATGCTATGGAAGGACCCACCCCCATTTCGGCTCTTATACACGCAGCAACTATGGTTGCTGCGGGGATTTTTCTTCTAGCTCGGCTTTTTCCTCTTTTCATATCTCTACCTTTGATAATGACTTTAATTTCTTTAGTAGGTACAATAACACTCTTCTTAGGAGCTACTTTAGCTCTTGCTCAGAGAGATATTAAAAGAAGCTTAGCCTATTCTACAATGTCTCAATTGGGTTATATGATGTTAGCTCTAGGTATAGGTTCGTATCAAGCTGCTTTATTTCATTTGATTACTCATGCTTATTCCAAAGCTTTATTGTTCTTGGGATCCGGATCCATTATTCATTCAATGGAACCTCTTGTTGGATATTCCCCAGATAAAAGTCAGAATATGGTTCTTATGGGCGGTTTAAGAAAATACATTCCAATTACAAGAACTACTTTTTTATGGGGTACACTTTCTCTTTGTGGTATTCCACCTCTTGCTTGCTTTTGGTCCAAAGATGAGATTCTTAGTAATAGTTGGTTGTATTCGCCCTTTTTTGGAATAATAGCTTCCTTTACTGCAGGATTAACTGCCTTTTATATGTTTCGGATATATTTACTTACATTTGATGGGTATTTGCGCGTTCATTTTCAAAATTATAGTACCACTAAAGAGGGTTCCTTGTATTCAATATCCTTATGGGGAAAAAAGATATCCAAAGGAGTTAATAGGGATTTTGTTTTATCAACAACAAAGAGTGGAGTTTCTTTTTTTTCACAAAATATACCAAAAATTCAAGGTAATACAAGAAATAGGATAGGATGCTTTAGTACATCCTTTGGAGCTAAAAACACTTTTGCCTATCCGCATGAAACGGGAAATACTATGTTATTTCCTCTTCTTATATTACTCCTTTTTACTTTATTCATTGGATTTATAGGAATCTCTTTTGATAATGGAACAATGGATAATGAGATAGCGGAGTTAACCCTATTATCAAAGTGGTTAACTCCCTCAATAAACTTTACTCAGGAAAGTTCTAATTCTTCTATAAATTCATATGAATTTATTACTAATGCTATTTCTTCTGTAAGTCTCGCTATCGTTGGTTTATTCATAGCATATATCTTATATGGATCCGCTTATTCTTTTTTTCAGAATTTGGATTTAATAAATTCCTTTTACAAGGAAAGTCCGAAAAAGTACTTTTTCGATCAAGTCAAAAAAAAAATATATAGTTGGTCATATAATCGTGGTTATATAGATATTTTCTATACTAGGGTCTTTACTCTCGGTATAAGAGGATTAACCAAAGTAACGGAGTTTTTCGATAAGGGTATCATTGATGGAATTACCAATGGGGTGGGTCTTGTTAGTTTTTGTATAGGAGAAGAAATTAAATATGTAGGAGGAGGGCGAATCTCGTCTTATTTATTCTTTTTTTTATGTTATGTATCCGTGTTTTTATTCTTTTTTCTTTCTTAACTTAAAGAATTTACGAGTTCCTTATCTAAATAACTATTCTATCCCCTCCCCCTTACTATCTCCTTCTACCATCTCTGTATCTCCCTCCTCTTCCTCTATTCGGTTTTCCGCGATTTTTTCCATTCCTCTGTGTAAATAGCCTAATATGGGTTCACAATCAATAACATCTTCACCATCGAGAGTAACGATCAGTCGAAGAACACCATGCATTGATGGGTGTTGAGGGCCCATATTGACTATCATGAGATCTTTTCTTGTAAGCGGTAGACTCATATCCTTTCTTCCTTAATTCATTATTCCATGAATTCCTCAAAACGAGGCTCATCAAAATGCAAAATCTAAGACTACTATAAGACTACTAAGAAAATAAGAAAAAAATTAGAACGATTAAATTACTGCTCCCGAATATTCAACTGACTTATTAATTTCTTATAACGTACTCTATTTTTCTTTGCCAAATAAGCCAGTAAACGTCGACGTTTTCCCAAAAGTATTCGTAGACCTCTTTCCGATGAAAAATCTTTTTTGTGTAATTCCAAATGTGAAGCAAGTCTCCGTATCTTATTGGTGAAACTGAATACTTGAAATTCAACAGAACCCCTGTTTTCTTCTTTTTCTTCTTTAACCATAAATCCCAAAATTTTTCTACCTCCTTTCTTTTTCATATATTTTTCTGATCAGGAAAAATAAAAAATTATGTCAGTTATTTTGAAGTTATTCTAATCTCGTACACACAAAAATTTGCAATTATTCATCTACTGCTGGAATTTGGATTTATTTTATCGATGCAAATTGGATTTGGATAGAAGAGTACATTCTTTTATTTTAGATAGAAGAAACATTTCTTCTATCTAAAATAAAAGAAAGAATTTTGCTGATTTATTTATTGCTATATCCAATTTATGGAATTGATACACCATTTAATTGATATCATTTAGCAAAATGAAATACAGCATATGCATCCATCTTTCGGCTCGAGAATTTCACGGGATAGAGATATGGTATAAGAAATAGGCTATTAAGTAACTCTAAATGAATTGTGGATACATCTGTATCCTTAACATACTGAAACGATTGGCATTATTCGTATCAAACCAATAGCGATTCATACAAGCTAAATCTTCTAATCAATGGTGGGCCAATAATGAATTTTTTTGCATATGTATTAAGACGCTCGGCCTGATTTCGAAATTGTCCAGAGTTTTATATGTTGTTTTCATTGCAAAATGATGGGTCTCCTTCCGTAACTTTCCAATTACGAGTACGAGAATTGAAAGACATGAAAATTCTCAATTCTCTACGGCGTCTAGGAGATAGATAGAATATTTTCAGGAACAAGAAAATCAGAAGAATCTTTCTCTCTATTCACTATCATTCGGCGTCTTCGACTTCTATTAGTTTCTTTTCTTCTTTAATGCAATAGCTATAGTTTGATATAAGAATCCATTTCTCAAAGTAATGGAAACCATTCTCTTATAGGAAATGGTTCGAAAATCCCTATTCCACCTTTTAGGTATCGTGAAAAGTGATACCTGTGAAGATCGTGCATTTCAGTCAAATTCGGATCCGTTTTTTGAGTCCATGATATAACCAAATTGGGTGGATCCT